TAATGCCACGACCAGCCCGTAAATTGTTAAAGCTTCCATAAAAGCCAGACTAAGCAATAAAGTGCCTCGTATTTTACCCTCTGCTTCTGGTTGTCTAGCAATACCTTCTACGGCTTGGCCCGCAGCAGTACCTTGACCGACTCCGGGTCCAATAGAAGCAAGTCCTACGGCCAATCCAGCAGCAATAACGGAAGCAGCAGAAATTAGGGGATTCATGGTAAGCTCCTCACAACAAAAAATGAAGAAATGGTTAATGATATAATCAAATAAACCAATGAATTATTATATCTAATTAATGTTATATATTTATATTATATATTAATTAGTTACATTACTTATTATTTCATATTCCATCACTAAGATCCATACAACTAAACTAAGAACTCCGAACCCAATTTGAGTTAAGAAGTGATGATATTTGATATCACTGAATCATCAGAACTACTTCAATATCTCGTTTTTATTCACTATCCAAGTCTTTGAAAATCCATATTAGTTCTTCTATTTCTTTGTTCCGAACCCATTCTTTCAATTCCTCCCTCCTTCATCTTCTCTATATGCTTTCATAGGCTTAACTTCATATTCAATCCACATATACAGTCACAGACGAAAAAGGGAAGAGCTTATATATCGTAATCCATATAAATAAAGTGGAATCTATATCTATATAAAGTCGATGGGGAATGAAAGAATATGGATGGGTAGTCCATATATATGAATATCTACTATCACATATACATGTTTTCTTCCATAATGTAAACCATCGCCATCTTATTTCTATTGAATCGGATCGGACCCTGTAATCATTCTTCTAAGCATACACCGGAGTTCACATATAATATGTAGCTACGGCTATGTAGCTCGGCCCACCTAACCTACTTAATTTTTAATCTTATTCGTGAACTCTTTCTTGTCTTTGTCATTATCTTACATGGATACAAACGAAGAGATTCATCAAAGCGAATCATCCCATATCAAGATTTGATTGATTGATCCAATTCCTCTTAATTCCAATTTTGGTCAATTGTTGAATAGAATGGAATGAAATAGCAACGGTTCCGCAGAACATAGTTCTTGTTGTTTCGTCGCGCGTCCCAAACGGATAACAATTAATTATTTATTATCCCAATTATGAATCGTCGTAATTGACTGGGCAAATAAAGGCGATGTATGACATGAATTGTAAAAAAGGGGGGATCTTAGGAAAAATTGGGAATCTCCCCCCTTTTTTACAATTCCGTAGTGTAATACGTAATATAATAAATATTAATATCGTACATATATATCTTCCTGTTTTGTTCCTACTCTATATCATACAATATCATAAATATCTATTTATATATCAATCATTTCCTCAAGCGGGTATCTTGAGCTACCCATGAATTAATTATTTTATTGGAATAAGATTCATGGGCTTAATTTGGAATTGATTGAAATTCAAAAAGAAAAAGCGACTCTTTTAAATTCAAAGCATTATTTTATTATTTCTTATTTGTACTCAATGATGACCTTCCATGGATTCACCTATATAAGCCGCGGCTAAGGTTGCAAAAATGAGAGCTTGAATACCGCTTGTGAATAATCCGAGGAACATCACAGGTATAGGAATCACTAAAGGTACTAAAGAAACAAGAACAACAACTACTAATTCATCGGCCAATATATTCCCGAAAAGTCGAAAACTAAGTGATAAAGGTTTTGTGAAATCTTCTAAGACATTAATTGGTAAAAGTATTGGAGTTGGTTGAATATATTTACCGAAATAACCCAATCCCTTTTTAGTAAGGCCTGCATAGAAATATGCCACTGACGTGGGTAAAGCTAAAGCAACAGTAGTATTTATATCATTCGTGGGTGCAGCTAACTCCCCATGAGGTAACTGTATGATTCTCCAAGGTAAAAGAGCACCTGACCAGTTAGAAACAAAAATAAATAGGAACAGAGTTCCAATAAAAGGAACCCAAGGACCATATTCTTCTTCTCCAATTTGAGTTTTGCTCACGTCTCGAATGAATTCAAGAACATATTCGAAAAAATTCTGACCATTGGTCGGGATAGTTTGTGGATTCCGAACGGCTATAGCGGCTGAACCTAATAAGATAGCAATTACGACCCAGGAAGTTATAAGTACTTGGGCATGCACTTGGAAACCCCCTATTTGCCAATAGAAATGTTGGCCTACTTCCACGCCGGATATCTCGTATAACCCCTTTAGTGTGTTGATGGAACATGGTAGAACATTCATATTACCCTCTGACAGAAATGGAACTTAAGAAGGAATTATTTTGATTCAACCATTGATACTCTCCTACCTAATTTAACTTAACCATATATTTCAGATATTAATTAATGAATTAATCACGTAATATATCCCCGGCAATGAAAATCTCCTTTTTCACATTCAGGAATAGTAAGAATAACCGATTCAATGAATCTCTGGGTTTCCCGAAGCGAAGTAATTGACTTATCTTATTATTAATCAACGACTTCTTATATAGCTAGAACGTCCCTGACAAATTGCGGATACTAATTTGTTAAGAATCAATCGGATGGAAGCTATAGCGTCATCGTTGGCTGGAATCGGAATATCTGCGATATCTGGATCACAATTTGTATCGATTAAACAAATAGTTGGAATACCCAAAGTGACGCATTCTCGAAGGGCCGTATATTCTTCTTGCTGATCAATGATGATTACAATATCGGGTAACCCCGTCATATATTTGATACCGCCCAGATATGTTTGAAAGTGAGATAATTGTCTCTTCAATATTGCTGCATCCCGTTTCGGGAGACGACTGAGTTGCCCCATCTCGGCTCTCACTCTCAAGTCCCTGAACTTCTGAAGCCTCGTTTCCGTAGTGGACCAATTCGTTGACATACCACCGAGCCATTTTTTATTGACATAATGACACCGAGCCCTTATTGCGGCTGATGCTACCGAATCAGCTGCCTTATCTTTCGTACCAACTATTAGGAAGTGTTTTCCTCTACTTGCTGCGTCAAAAACTAAATTACAGGCTTCTGATAAAAAAAGAGCAGTTCTCGTAAGATTTGTAATATGAATACCTTTACGCTTTGCAGAGATGTAAGGTGCCATTCTAGGATTCCATTTCCTAGTACCATGACCAAAATGAACCCCCGCTTCCATCATCTCTTCCAAATTGATGTTCCAATATCTTCTTGTCATTTATCCCCACACTTCCTCTAAAAAAAAAAGAGACGAGGTACCCTGAAATAAATAATTGTTCCAATGGAACCTTCTACCGGGGGTTAACCGTTGATACACGGTCCAAGCTTCATTATTAATTCCTTTACCCTTGGTTTCGATATTCTCTTTATTAACAAATGACCATTATATTAGCTTAGCTAATAATGAATCCGCTCTTATGAACGATTGGATTAGATCCCATAGCATAGAATGGTTGTTCTGATGTATTATGGAAACTCTTTGGCTTTGGGATGCAAGAACAAAATAATTCTCTGTGGTGGAACAGAATATCTCTCATTTCCCCCCCGAAAAAATTCTTCTTTTGTATTTCCAAAGGAATGTTGTTGTATTCCCTTGAACGGTGAACAAATCGTTTGAATCCGGTACCAACGGGTATCATCCCCCCCAGAACAACATTCTCTTTCAGACCTTTCAACCAATCAATACGACCCCGGAGAGCGGCTTTTGCTAAAACTCGAGCGGTTTCCTGAAAACTAGCTTCTGATATGAAACTTTGAGTATTCAGAGATGCTCTCGTTATTCCCAATAAGACGGCTCGGTAACAAATAGCCTCTTCCAAAGCACGACCTGCTCGTTCTGCTCGCAACAATCCGATTAGTTCCCCGGGTAAAAAAACATTAGACATTCCATCTTCTGAAACCAACACTTTTGATGTTATTTGTCGTACAATAATCTCTACATGCTTATTATGAATCTGTACCCCCTGGGATCGATAAACCTTTTGGATCTTATTAACCAAAGAAATACGACTTTGCGCTATGGTGAGTTCAGCACCAATCAGGAATCCCCAAGGAATTCCAAGAATTCCTGTTATATGTTCGTTCCAATCTTCAACCCTTTTTTCTAGGTTCATCGATATTGAATCAATCGAACGAACTTCTAACACTTGTTCAACTTTTGGAAGGCCGTGAGTTATATCACCAGATCTCGATTTTTCATATATAAATGTAACTAATGTATCTCCTTCGTAAAAGATTTCTCCATAATCACCATGAACGGTTGCTCCTCGGGTCGCCAAATAGGGTTTAGCTGATCTTATTATGAAAGAGTCAAGATAAACCATTAGAACTTGACCAGATTTTATGCGTGTTCCGTGTTTGGATAGACATACATTTTCACAAATAAACTGTCCGAGGCTAATTATTCTGGTTGTGGATGTCCCCTCATAATAATCGTGAGGGAGAAAGCACGAACCGAATAGATTCAAAATGATGTCACTGCATGGATTTGCATTAGAGATTCTCCCGTTTTCATCCACTAAATAATATTTAAGTAGTTGGAAAGTCTGTTTTGGATTATTATTATCCAGTATTAAATATTTATTTAACAAGATCTCATTATGAGTTATTGAATGATAAGATGGGGAAAAATTATGAATTTGAGGTACAGTACCTAAGGGACCCAACAAATTAAGAATTGGAATCGGGGTATCCTCTTTTTCTTTAATTGATTCTTTGGTCACATTGTGATATTTCGAAACATTGATGCGAGAACAATTAGATGATGAAAAAACTATAAGAGATTGGCCTTCTTTATTTCTATTAAGAAATGTACGAACGGTTCCTTGATGTTGACTAAGTGATTTAATTTTAACCTTGGAAGAAAAAAGATTGGTATTGGCGCAATATGACCCAGTATCAGGAATCACTGAACCTGACCTATCATTCCTCTTTCCGGTATACAAAATAGGAGACTTCACCAAATCAATTCTTATAAAATATCGAATCAGATCATTTGCCCTTACTTCAGCAGAAGAAGCCTGAACCTTTTCTATAGAACCTTTTTTGTCTTGGTCCCAATTCAATACTAAACAAGTACGAACCAATTGAATACTTGTATGCGAAATTCCTCGAATTGGTTTGCCATCCCCATAAAGGATATAATTGACAACTTGGAGTCGCAAATTATCCTTTTCCTGTAACATATCCCCAGGGAAAAGCGTTACTAGATTTATCCCATCAGCTATTTCATATGTCACTACGGGTCGTACTGAAACAAAATATTTTTTCTTGATAGGTGTAATCCGTTGGACATAGACCCAATTTTTCCCTTCCCAATTTGTCCCCTTTGATCCCTTATCCATTTGTTTTCTTGCTCCTGGTGGTATCAAGATGCCAATGTGTCGGGATATCTTATCTGTTTCTCCAGGAAAATGGATACCCCCAGAAAAGATTTTCAGTTCAATCTTTTTTTTTTTTTTTTCTATTCGGACCAATCCACCTATTTGGCTTCTTGTATTAAACGTAATTCGTGTATCTACTCCAATGATACTATTGTTCAGTACCATTATGGATGAAGACCCGGGCAAGATATGGACTTCTTCGGGAATGACAAAAAATCGATCTACTTTCATTTGGTATTTCGGTCTAGATTCTTTTGGTCTTCGATACTCAATCAGACCCTCTTTTTTGACGATTGAATCGACCTCTATGATGCCATATTTGGTAATTCCCGAACTGCTTCTTCTGTATCGTGGATCGTCGAAATAAGCAAGAATACTATTTCTACGTAAAATACCATTTGCGGGTATTTCAACCGTGATACTAGTACTAGAATGAGGCGTTAATTCCTTCTCCCGTTCCGGATCATATTGGAATGGTATGATGAATCTATTTCTTCGCCTCTTCGCCAATAAATAAGAATTCTCTTGTAGAATGGCGGGATATATGAAATCCCCATCACCATTGGATATGACTCGCTCAGATCCTGCTGCATAATAAGAAATCCTTCGCCCTTTTCTCACCAGGGGATCCGAGCCAAACAATTTGTGTCTCACTCGATTATTATTCACCGAGAAGTCAGAAATGGATCTCTCTTGGACAGAAAGAGATTGAACATTCATTTGATCTTGATCCTTGTGGAGTGAAAAAGGCACTAGACTGGATTTGCACGGACCCCCCGATAATATCCATAAATGACTTGTTTTGGGTAAGAAATGAACATTACCGTGTGTATATTCAGGTGCATGGTACACACCGGTACTCCAATGCATTTCTCCCTCTGAGTCAGAATAAATATGTTTTCGAACCCTCTCTTTAAAATGGAAAGTGGATGTTCCAGCACGAATCTCAGCAATCACTTGTTCTGATTCCACATATTGATCATTTTGAACCAAAAGAAAACTTTTTGGTGGAATATTCACACTATGTATAATATCCTGACTCTCAATAGTCACATATAGGTCTACATAGCAGAGAAAGGCAGGATGTCCATGACGTGTGCGTGTGGGATGAACCAAATCCTCATTGAATTTTATTTTTCCATTAGAAGGAGCTCGTACATGTTCTGCAGTACCACCTGTGAATACTCCACCGGTATGAAAAGTTCTTAATGTTAGTTGAGTCCCTGGTTCTCCAATGGATTGACCCGCAATAATACCTACTGCTTCTCCCAATTCAACCAGGTCACCATGAGTGGGACTCCGACCATAACATAATCGACAGATCCAAGATGCACTTCGGCAAGTGAAGGGAGTTCGAATATATATTGGCTGTGCCCGAGAGGTCATGAATCGATTGACAAGCCCAATCCCAATATCTTGATTTCTGGTAGCAATGCATCGTAGACCTAGATATACATCGTTTGCTAATACGCGACCTATTAGCGTTTGGATAAAAATCCTTTCCGTCATCCCCTTTCGAAGACTCACGGAAATACCTCGGGTACTTCCACAATCCGTTCTACGTACAACAATATGTTGAACTACTTCAACAAGTCTACGCGTGAGGTATCCAGCGTCTGACGTTCGTACAGCAGTATCCACAACTCCTTTGCGGGCTCCGTAGCAGGAAATTGTATATTCCGTTAAAGAAAGTCCTTCGCGTAAATTGCTTTGAATGGGTAAATCAATCATTTGTCCTTGGGGATCTGACATTAATCCTCTCATACCTACTAATTGGTGGACCTGAGATGCATTTCCTCTAGCTCCAGAATAGGACATTATATGGACTGGATTTGAAGGATCAGTCATCTTAAAATTAAGATTCATTTCTTGTCTCAAATATTCACTTGTAGCATACCATATCTCGATTGATTGACGTAATTTTTCTACCGCGTGTACATTCCCATAATGATGGTGCTTTTCTAAAATCAAACTTTGTTGTTCAGCATCTTGGACTAACCATCTCTTAGAAGGTGTTGTTAAAAGATCATCAATTCCTAATGAAATGGATGTAGCGGTGGCTTGCTGAAAACCCAGAGTTTTTACTTGATCCAGAATGTGTGATGTATAGGCTATTCCGAAATGATCTATTAATCTGCTAATAAGC